AAAGAAAACTCTTTCTTTAATATTAATACAGGAAGAAATCTAATATTAATAGAATAAGAGAATATTACTAAGCTAAGAATAGAATACTACTAATATATCTAAGAAATAATATATAGATATAGATAAACTAAAGCAAGTCAAGTTTTTTTAAGCTTTCACAAAATGATCACAATTGATATAAGTAGATTTTTCAGTAAAGTATTATTCCTATTCCTAGCTCTAAAGCCCACTCCTTCCCCATACTACAAGCGAAAGAGAAAATGTAAACACTACCATTAAAGCAGCCCAAGCGAAACTTACTATATCCATGTGAATGATGCCCCCTATCCCTATCTCTATGAAATGAAGGAATGATTCCATTATTGATTCATAATCATAGTGGAATCAATGGTGCAGAGTCAAAACAGGATTCTTACTTACGGCTTTTTATGAAACAATTTCATGAATCCACTCATAAAAAGTTCATAGATTTCTTATTCTATAGAATTCTATTGAAATAACAAAGAATTGAAAAAAAAAATAGAATAAGAAAAAAGAAAAGATACAAATACAAAGAAGAGCTAGTCAACGATTCTGATTCAATTTATGAACAGTACTCAGAACCCCTAGTGAGTCTGAATACAAAGTATCTTCAGTTCTTTGCCACAATTCTTAAATGAATTTACCATCAGCCTATCCAATCTAATTTCATCGCAAACAGAGTTACCTCAATATTAAGAAAAGTGTAAAACAATTAGGGAGTCTTTATAGTCTTTTTTAGAATCTTTTATTAAACCTTAGTAGCCAAAAAGGAGTGTCTCTTAGGAACCTTTAGGAACCTTTGGTTTGGATACCAAGATTTCCGACTTCTTACTTTCATAGTTCTCCAGAATGAATTCTCGCTATTTCTTTTATTTGATTCAATTCAGAATAGCCCAAACCAATCTTTCATAAGATTGGGTTGCTTCAGATTTATTGGTACTTTTTTGAGCCACACTCAGAACCCAGATTTTGAGAAAAAAGATGACAGTCTTTTATAGGACCTATGGTTCTCAAAATCAAGTATCGACAGACCTAGTCCTTGCCTATGCTTTTGCGGGGCAAGAATTTGTCAAGTTCGATCAACAGGATTAAGAAATTCCAAGTCTTTTTTTGTTGATCAGGCGACACCCAGATTCGAACCGGGGATAAAGGATTTGCAGTCCCCCGCCTTACCACTTGGCCATGCCGCCAAATTACATCCAAAACAGATAAAGAAATGAAGAAGAATAAAGAAGAAAGAAATTCTATAATAAATTCTATAAGATTCTATTCTAAAATATTCTATATTATTCTATTCTAATTTATATATATTCTATATATTATTATTATATTAAATTATATTAAATTATATTAAGATTAAGATAATTATATTAAGATATTAAGAATATTCTTAATATTCTTAGACTTAGATATTCTATTTTATTCTCTTTCTATTCCTCTCCTCATTTTGGTTTTGATTTTAATTTTTTACTTTCTTAATTTCTTTTATTTTTGGATCTTAAATCCCATTGTACTTATCCTTTTCCAAAAAAAATTCCTCTTTTTTCTTGAATCCGATTTATATTCTTTTCTTCGATTGATTTTATCTCAAAACACGCGTCGCTTAAAAACTTACCTTCTCTTTTCACTTTTCTATAGATCTATCGAATCTATAGAAAAGTGAAAAGATTCCCGGCCCGGTCACAGACTGTAAAATGCAGGTCAATTTCGAATAAATTACTCTTTACTCCATTAACTATTTAATTCTTACTCTTTTACTCTTACTTACTTTTCTTACTTTGAATTAGCGAACAGCTCTTAATTTTGTATCTCCTTATCTTAATGGATGCAAAATTCAATTGATTTCCGACTAATCATTATCAATTACATGATCAATTCTAATTATAAGAAAATAGATGTGTATATGTAAACCCCAGAAAAGTGTAAACTCTAGAACAGAAATTGTTATTGTTATACGTGGATACCAAGCCGGGTCTATTTCTTATGCACATATCCCTATATAGGATCATTGTGCTTGAATATTTCATTGAATATGAATAGAAGATAGATATTATGATAGAGTACGACCTAACCTAGGTTGCACCAAGTTCAATTCTTATAAAAGATGTGATATACGGATAGCTAGATAGCTATATCGTCATATACTTCCTAAAGATTACTCCTATGACTATATACGTACGCAATTCCATTGTATTTTATAAATTTTACTACCAAAAAAAGATTTGCGAATTCCTTTTTGAACATTCAATTGCGTGTGCTAAAAAAAAAGGGAAACTCTATGTGTTCCTGATTCTTCTGTTTTTATCTCATTCATAGAGAGCAGATTCAATCCTAAACTCATTGATTTTTTCTTTTTTTGTACGCTGATCATGCTGATCATAATATCATTAATATCATAATAAAAGAAAAAGAATTAGGTATTAGATCTAAATTGGATCAATTTTTATATATCCGATAAAAGACTCCATCAGTCTAAGTGACAGAATTTTTCCCAGGAATGCTTTATTAATTTCCATTTCTTTCTATTTGTACCTGTCTCAAGATTAAATTCGAACTTGCATCGAAAATGCCCTTCATTTCTCTGTCTTGCTTTCGTTCATACGATATATATGGATGGAGTTGACTAAAATTTTATGTGATTCAGTAAACAGAATATCCATTCCATCATTGCTAGATCAATTGGTAGGGTTCGATGAATAGTGAGCCAAAAGCCGATAATGGGATTTTTTCAATAAAGAGGAAACTTCAGATTAAGATGCTCCAGAATGGAAATGAGGGAATGTCCACAATACCTGGATTTAGTCAGATACAATTTGAGGGATTTTGTAGGTTCATTAATCAGGGCTTGACGGAAGAATTTCATAAGTTTCAAAAAATAGAAGATAGAGATCAAGAAATTGAATTTCAATTATTTGTGGAAACATATCAATTGGTAGAGCCCTTGATAACAGAAAGAGATGCTGTGTATGAATCACTCACATATTCTTCTGAATTATATGTACCCGCGGTCTTAATTTGGAAAACCGGTAGAAATATGCAAGAACAAACCGTTTTTATTGGAAACATCCCTATAATGAATTCTTTTGGAACCTCTATAGTAAATGGAATATACCGAATTGTGATCAACCAAATATTGCAAAGTCCCGGTATTTACTATCGTTCAGAATTGGAACATAACGGAGTTTCTGTCTATACCAGTACTATAATATCGGATTGGGGGGGAAGGTCGGAATTAGAAATTGATAGAAAAGCAAGGATATGGGCCCGTGTAAGTAGAAAACAAAAAATATCTATTCTAGTTCTATCATCAGCTATGGGTTCGAATATAAGAGAAATTTTAGATAATGTTTGTTACCCTGAGATTTTCTTGTCTTTCCCGAATGATAAAGAGAAAAAAAAGATTGGGTCAAAAGAAAATGCTATTTTGGAGTTTTATCAACAATTTGCCTGTGTAGGGGGGGATCCAGTATTTTCTGAGTCCTTATGCAAGGAATTACAAAAGAAATTTTTTCAACAAAGATGTGAGTTAGGAAAGATTGGTCGACGAAATATGAACCGGAGACTTAATCTTGATATACCCCAAAACAATACATTTTTGTTACCACGAGATTTATTGGCTGCTGTGGATCATTTGATTGGAATTAAATTGGGAATGGGTACACTTGACGATATGAGTCACTTGAAAAATAAACGTATTCGTTCTGTAGCAGATCTATTACAGGATCAATTCGGATTAGCTCTTGTTCGTTTAGAAAATACGGTTCGAGGAACTATATGTGGAGCAATCAGGCATAAATTGATACCGACTCCTCAAAATTTGGTAACTTCAACTTCATTAACAACTACTTATGAATCGTTTTTTGGCCTACACCCTTTATCTCAAGTTTTGGATCGAACTAATCCGTTGACACAAATTGTTCATGGGCGAAAATGGAGTTATTTGGGTCCTGGAGGATTGACGGGGCGAACTGCTAGTTTTCGAATACGAGATATCCACCCGAGTCACTATGGACGTATTTGTCCAATTGACACGTCCGAAGGAATCAATGTTGGACTTATGGGATCATTAGCTATTCATGTGAAGGTTGGTTATTGGGGATCTATAGAGAGTCCATTTTATGGATTATCTGAGAGATCAAAAGAGGCACAGATGGTTTCTTTATCACCAAATAGAGATGAATATTATATGGTAGCAGCAGGAAATTCTTTGGCCTTGAATCGGGATATTCAAGAACAACAGGTTGTTCCAGCTCGATATCGTCAAGAATTCCTGACTATTGCATGGGAAGAGATTCATCTTAGAAGCATTTTTCCCTTCCAATATTTTTCTATTGGAGCTTCCCTCATTCCTTTTATTGAGCATAATGATGCGAATCGAGCTTTAATGAGTTCTAATATGCAGCGCCAAGCAGTTCCCCTTTCTCGGTCCGAGAAGTGCATTGTTGGAACTGGGTTGGAAGGACAAACAGCTCTAGATTCGGGGGTTTCAGTTATAGCCGAACGCAAGGGAAAAATCATTTATACTGATACTCAAAAGATCATTTTATCAAGTAATGGGGATACTCTAAGCATTCCATTGGTTATGTATCAACGTTCCAACAAAAATACTTGTATGAATCAAAAAACTCAGGTTCAGCGGGGTAAATACATTAAAAAGGGACAAATTCTAGCGGGCGGTGCGGCTACAGCTGGTGGGGAACTCGCTTTAGGAAAAAATGTATTAGTAGCTTATATGCCATGGGAAGGTTACAATTTTGAAGACGCAGTACTAATTAGCGAATGTCTGGTTTATAAAGATATTTATACTTCTTTTCATATCCGGAAATATGAAATTCAGACTCATGTAACAAGCCAAGGTCCTGAAAGAATCACTAAGGAGATCCCGCATTTAGAGGCTCATTTACTCCGAAATTTAGACAGAAATGGAATTGTGATGCTGGGATCTTGGATAGAAACAGGTGATATCTTAGTAGGTAAATTAACACCTCAGACAGCGAGCGAATCCTCATATGCCCCGGAGGATAGATTATTACGAGCTATACTTGGCATTCAGGTATCCACTTCAAAAGAAACTTCTCTAAGACTACCTATAGGGGGAAGGGGTCGAGTTATTGATGTGAGATGGATCCATAGAAGAGGGGTTTCCAATTCTAATCCAGAAAGGATTCGTGTATATATTTCACAGAAACGTGAAATCAAAGTAGGTGATAAAGTAGCTGGAAGGCATGGGAATAAAGGTATAATTTCTAAGATTTTGTCTAGACAAGATATGCCCTATTTGCAAGATGGAACGCCCGTTGATATGGTATTCAACCCATTAGGAGTCCCCTCACGAATGAATGTGGGACAGATATTTGAATGTTCACTCGGGTTAGCGGGGGATCTGCTAAAGAAACATTATAGAATAGGACCTTTTGATGAGAGATATGAGCAAGAGGCCTCAAGAAAACTAGTGTTTTCCGAATTATATGAAGCCAGTAAGAAAACAAAAAATCCATGGGTATTTGAACCCGAATATCCGGGAAAAAGCAGAATATTTGATGGAAGAACAGGAGATCTTTTTGAACAACCTGTTCTAATAGGAAAGTCCTATATCCTAAAATTAATCCATCAAGTTGATGATAAAATCCATGGACGTTCCAGTGGGCATTACGCACTTGTTACACAACAACCCCTTAGAGGGAGGGCCAAACAAGGGGGACAAAGAGTAGGGGAAATGGAAGTTTGGGCTCTAGAGGGATTTGGTGTTGCTCATATCTTACAAGAGATGCTTACTTACAAATCTGATCATATTAGAGCTCGTCAAGAAGTACTTGGTGCTACGATTATTGGGGCAACAGTACCTAACCCAGAGGGTGCTCCAGAATCTTTTCGATTGCTCGTTCGAGAACTACGATCTTTGTCCCTGGAACTGAATCATTTCCTTGTATCTGAAAAGAACTTCCAGATGGATAGGAAGGAAGCTTGATCTCAATGAATCAGAATTTCTATTTTATGATTGACCAGTATAAACATCAACAACTTCGAATTGGACCAGTTTCCCCTCAACAAATCAGGGCTTGGGCAAAAAAGATTCTACCCAATGGAGAGATAGTTGGAGAGGTGACAAAACCCTATACTTTTCATTATAAAACTAATAAACCGGAAAAAGATGGATTGTTTTGTGAAAGAATTTCTGGACCCATAAAAAGTGGGATTTGTGCTTGTGGAAATTACCGAGGAATTGGGACTGAAAAAGAAGACCCAAAATTTTGTGAAGAATGCGGGGTGGAATTTGTTGATTCTCGGATACGAAGGTACCAAATGGGATACATCAAACTGACATGTCCAGTGACTCATGTGTGGTATTTGAAACGTCTTCCTAGTTATATTGCGAATCTTTTAGATAAGCCCCTTAGGGAATTAGAGGGCCTAGTATATTGCGATGTGTGATTTGATCAAAATTTTCATTTGACAGATTTGGACTGAGAAACTGTCATCCCATTTAATCTGATTGGGATGCCCCTGGCTCTGACATGTATCTTGGGAGGAGGAACATGAAGCTCAGAATTATGGGTGCATTCAAGATTTCAAAATGGAAGAAAAGGGGAATTGATCTATGGTCGATTCCGTAACAGATAATATAGGAATAGTTAGTTATACCTCGTGAAAAAAGACTTTTTGTGGAATTATACATTCCATTTCTTTAAAAAAGAAATTATGTTCAGGCAAGCGCAAGCGAATATGGTTACGGGAGCTTATCTATCGCATATATGCTTCAAGGGATAATAACCATCGAGGTGAGTAGAGACCTAAAAAAGATCCAATGGAACAATACAATATCATAGACAAAGAAATCCTTTAAGAGTCCCAAAATCTTCCTTTCAGGGGATTCATCATTTGAGGGGAAGTAGACTACTCAAGAATTTCACATTTCCTTTTTTTTTGTTTTTTTTTTTCGTAAACATAAAAGAAAGTCTAAAAGGTTAGAGTGAAAATCAAAAATCAAATAAGATAAGAATGAGGCTGGTCCTTACTGGTAACTTGAGTAAAGAGTAGCTTTTTGTAGGGTTTTCTCGAACAAAGTTTAAAAAGAAGAAGAACCCCTTTCTTTATTTGGTGTAACTACTTGAGCCGGATGAGAGGAAACCTTCATGTCCGATTGTGAGGGGGGGAATCCAATACTATAGGAACCTATCTCAATTTTTCTTTTGCTAGGTCCATAGCTAAAAAACCTACTTTTTTACGATTACGAGGTTCATTCGAATATGAAATCCAATCCTGGCAATATAGCATCCCACTCTTTTTTACTACTCAAGGTTTCGAGACATTTCGAAACCGAGAAATCTCTACGGGGGCAGGTGCTATCAGAGAACAATTAGCCGATTCGGATTTGCGAATTATTACAGATAATTCTTTGGTAGAATGGAAGGAATTAGGAGATGAAGAGTCCGCAGGAAATGAATGGGAAGAGAAAAAAATTCGAAGAAGAAAGGATTT